CATCTCTCTATTTTTTTTAGTTATTTACTAGAGCAATTATGATCTGGAAGTTGATCCAGGGCAAGTGTTCGGATCTATTATGACATAGATGTTTGGCGCCCAACGGACCTTTTTGGGGGTTTAAGATTCTAATTCTAAATCCCTTTTGAATTAAGTTAAAAACTTTTTTTTTGTGCAACTTAGACGATTCCTATCGCAATTCTAAAATATTATATAGAGATCCTAAATATTTTACTATACAATATCCATATCCATCCAATGTATTTATTTTATATTAATTAATATAATTATTATTTTTTTAATTCTAATATAATAATAATAAGTAATACTCTCATCCTAAACTATTTAGGATAGCACTAACAATCATTTAGTCATTACTAAAGAAATACCAAAATTTTTGGTCATTCAAATTATATAGTTTAAAATTACAATAATTTTTCCATTTATAAAAACGACTAAGCCCAAATGACGTATTTTTGGAAATACTGTTATAAGTTCTATACATATACATTCTGATCAACAATTTTAAAATTAAAAGACGACACCAAAGTAATTGCACTTTCCTTACTTTGTTATGTTTCCGACGTAACTCTCATCAACTAGTATCGAATATTTATATTTTTTTTAATAGCAATATTTATTTCATTTTAAATTTAAAATGAAATAAAGAAATCGATGAATAAAATAATATTAAGAATTAAGAGTTTATTGAATTGAAATATTTATAAATATTATATAAAAATCTTATTAAATTCTTTAATTTAATATTTGAAATAGACGAAACGAAATAAAAAAATTCTGTACTGTATCTGTGTATTCGTTATCCTTACGAAATCTCAGATAAACTGGAACGATTTGATAAGGGATATAATGAAATTCTTTAATTAGTTTTTCCCAGAATAAAAATGTAATTTTAATTTTATTAATGGACCAAAAAAAATGTTATTCGAAACGTCCCGTGATCTTCAACCAATTATGCGCTTCAATATAATTCCCAGGAGTAAGTGTTATAGCTTGTTTCCAATACTCGGCGGCTTGATCAAACCAAGCCTCTGCAATTTCAGAATCTCCCTGTCGGATGGCCTGTTCTCCCCGGTCGGAATAGGCGGGTCAATTCCTTCCCTTAGAACCGTACTTGAGACTTTCCTACCTCATACGGCTCCGCAGTCAATTCTTTTGGTGTCCTTTTTTTAACTATAAAAAGGAAAACAAGGAATGAGATTTCTCATAGATCTCTCACACTCTTCGAGATAACCAAAAGAGGTTAATCAGATGAGTTTCAAACTTTTATTTTTTATTTAATTAAAAATATTTTATTTATTTTTTGATTAATAATAAGTTTTATTTTAGTTTTATCTTTTCTCCCACCCGCAGAAGAATAAAGTATAGGTATTTACTCCTATTGTTAGTATTTTCGGCAAGGTAACTATCTCGATTTCATATCGAAATTTATATAGAATCTTTGAGAAAGACTTTCCTTTCTAAAAAAAGTACTAAAGAAAAGACTTACTATCTTTGGGATCTGATCCTACACCGCCGCTCAATACCTTAGTGGATCAACTCTATTACAGAAATTAATTACTCACTTTTATATATCTTATTATTCTTATATATAGGCATAAATAAGCAGTTCTTTTCTTAATGTATTGGCCCAAAACCTCGTTAATTGATCTTTACGGTGCTTCCTCTCTATCAATTAAAAATTTTTATCCATAGACGACATTAAAAAAAGTATCTAGGCATATCTTATTTCGTCATATTTTCATTCCCATTTCTATGAAGTGTATTTCTTTCCTACAGCTCAAAAAATCGGCGTTTTAGACGATGTATATGTAGTGAGCCTATATTTTTTTTAGTATTTACTAAAAAAAGAGGGGAGGTCTTCCTTTTTCCTTCTATAGTGGAGATAGTCGCACGTAATGACAGATCACTGCCATATTATTAAAAGCTTGGGGTAAGAATGGGTTTCGTTCTAGTGCCCGGAAATAATATTCTAAGGCTTTCGTATGTTCCCCATTACTTGTGTGAATAAGGCCTATATTATAGAGTATATAACTTCGATCGTAGGGGTCGATTTCTAGTCGCATAGCTTCATAATAATTCTGTAAAGCTTCCGCATAATTTCCTTCGGATTGAGCTGACATCCGTTACGGTCGTCATTCGATTCAAAGAATCTCCGTTCCAGAACCGTACGTGAAATTTTCATCTCATACGGCTCCTCCTTTAAATACGCATAATGAGCATAAAAAATACATAGAATAATAAACAGGGTTTAATCTCATTATGAACTGAGTGGGGCTAGTGTTAAAAAAAAAATATCTAGCCAACCTTCTTGCGCAAGAACTTGTACTAACATCAAATGCCTTGATACTAATATAGAAAAGATAACTCGAACAATTACTTTGTTCTCAACGCCTCCTAATTTCCAGGAAATAGTCACTTCAACAGTCTTTGATGGTTATACGGGTATCCAAAGTACCAACGAGATGGATGTTTGTTA